ACGAGCCCATATCCTTGCTTTTCTATCAATCTCTAATTCTAACCTCCCCCCCCAATCTGATATTATGGTACCAGTATAGACCGAAATTCCGTTATGATCCAATTCTGATCGATAATAGATACCGGGGCTTTGCAATATTTGATTGATCACAATTCTGTATATTCCATTTACTATAGAAGTTCCGAGGGAGTTCATTAAAGGAATGTTTCCAATAAAAATTGTTTGTTCTTGCATATCCTTACTGGTTTTCAAAATTAATCCTGCGGATACATATAATTCAGAAGAATATGTGAGTGATTCATATACAGCATCCCTTTCTTTTATCAACGGTTCCACCAATTGATATGTTTCCACAAATAATTGAAATTCAATTTCTTGATCCGTATCTTCAATTTTTGGAAATTTATAAAGTTCTTCTGTTAAGCCCCGATCCATGAACCCACAAAATCCTTCAAATTGTATCTGATTCAACCCAGGTATTGTATACATTTCCCCATTTTCATCCCCGAGCATTTTAAATTTCCCATTTATCAAAAAAATCCCATTCTTTTCTCATTCTTCATCGAATCATATGAATCGATCTAATAATGATGGAATTGAATTTCTATTCTGTTTACTGAATCACATGAAATTTTATCTAACTCCATATACCATATAATATATATGGAATGTATGAAATGCGTATGAACGGAAGAAGAAAAAGTAGACTCAAATTTGTGAATTTATATTTATAACAAACAGATACAGAAAAGAATTGATAAATGCCATTTAGCCTTATGTAGTTTTGTAGAGAAAATCAAAAACAAAAAGAATTCAATTTCTACCATTATTATGATATTACATATTCCAATCCGATTGAATACCAGAAAAATGAAAAAATGAAATGAATTCCTGATTTGATCTGTTCGTTGAGATAAAGACAAAAAAATCATAAAATAGATATAGGGAGAGAGTTGATTTTTCTAGCACTTAATTTTTTCATAGATTACATTGTTCAAAAAATGATTAGCAGAGAAGAGAGATGTTTTTACCCACTTTTTAGTTTTTTATTTTTTAGTAGAATATTTAGAATATGATTGAAGTGCGTACGAAAAGAGGGCTTGGATTTATTAAACAGATGCAGATATAGCATTTCTATTTATATATGTCTTTCCTCTTTTCTTTTTATTCCATTATAGCTCTCTAGTGGAGACAACACATGGCGTGCTCTATCAAAAATTCTATTTTTTCTTTTATTTAAATCTATTCAATGAAAAATGGAAACACAATAATTTCTTGCTGATTCCCTATGGACATCATATCTAGATAGATAAAATATCTCATTAGATAATTATAGCTGTGTAACAGTAACAACTTATGTTCTGGGGTTTACATAGACTCATAATTGCTGTTATATTATTATATTATAATATAATTTATAATTGAAATTTAAGAAAGTTTTTTTATTGAAAAAAAATCAATACTGATTAGTTATGTATCTATTGTGATTTTATTATACCATTAGAGAAAGACAAGTGAAGAAGAATCGTCCATAAATTTGCAGTCAATAGTTAATAGTTAATAGTTAATGGTTCCAATTTATTTGTCCTGCATTTTGACTTTTGTAACTGAGAATCCACATTTTCTTTTTCAATAGAAAAGAAAAAAGAAAGGGAAAGTTTTTGTTTTTAGATATTGTGTGTCTTGAGATACTATAACCAATTGAAGGTATGGATCCAATCTAAAAATAAAAAGGGGATACTCTCATTTTTTTGTTTGTAGCCTTTTGGCGACATGGCCGAGCGGTAAGGCGGGGGACTGCAAATCCCTTATTCCCCAGTTCAAATCCGGGTGTCGCCTGATCAACAAAAAACTTGAAATCCTATATTCTGTTTTGCTGATATAACTCGACAAATTTTCTCCAGCAAAAACAAGTGTAAGAAAAAGACTCTTGATACTTTCTTGATTATAAACTTCCGGGGGTTTTGTTTTCTAAAGTATTGTAAATCCTTACGTCTAGGATTCAAGGAAAAACTAGAGTAGTGGAAGGGAATCAGTAAATCTTGATATGGTAGCCCCTCCCCGGGCTACTAGCGGAGTCTTGAATTAGATTGGATAACGGGAGTGTCTAATTAACTAATGAATGGTTGTAGAAGGGTTGGAAGATACTTTGTATACAGACTGATGAAAGTCTCTGAGTGTTCAGGCATCCAATCAATATTAGATTGGATGGATAATTGGCTTTTACTTAATGAGGGACACCAAAAGAAAGAATAAGTCTTATTATTGCTACATGTGAGTAACATTCTTTTGCTACTTCCAAAAGTGTTACTGCGTATTTTGCTTGTGCTTAATGGTTCTCGATTTTACTAGAAATCATATAAGAACTTGTTATAAGCGGATTTATTGAAGTGTTTCATCAACGGTGGTGTGTCAGAATTCCCTTTTCTTTTTGACTCTGCGCCGGTAATTCCACTATTATTAGTGAACAATAATGGAAAAATTCCTTCATATTTGTTTCATATTCATAGAGATAGGGGACATAATACACATGGATATAGTAAGTCTTGCTTGGGCTGCTTTAATGGTAGTCTTTACATTTTCCCTTTCACTCGTAGTATGGGGAAGAAGTGGACTCTAGGGGTACTCCTAATTGGGTTGAGGAATCAAACCGTATCAATTGTTTTCTAGATCGTTTTGCAAAGCCTTTTTTTTAACTATTTTTTTAGTCTTCATTTCGAAATTCTTGGATTTTAGTGGAGTAATGTATTTTATGAATAATATAGATGAATAATACCCTTTCAATCAAAATCAAACAAACATTTCAATAATTCCCATGTTCATATTTCGAAAGTAAAAGGGCTACGGATGATAGGCAATTTATAAAAAAGAAAAAGAATTCTTCCTAAATTTTCTATTTTGATGAACCAGCTCTTCCCAAAGTTATATATGGACAATGAGGGACAAGGACCCCCCCCTTTTTTTTTTTTTTCTGTATTTGTTTGTTTTTATTTCCTTCCCGCTTTACTGTTCAAAGAGAAAAAAAAAAGTAGTTCTTTTATTTAATAAGATCTTGCCTTAGTGTAGTCACATATTGCGCACTTACCCCCTGTTTTATTTATTATTTTAGGAATTTCATTTATGCCATGCTTTATTGACTCATTTCATATCATGGATCAAAGAAAAGAAGTGAAATTCAAAATCGGTAGAGTATACCCCTTTTTTAGAAACGAAATACGAAGAAAAGTTACCATAGAACTCTTTGGATCATCTGTCAACTCCTCAATGAATTACTTCTTTGGAATGTTAAAAAAAAAAATCAAGTAATCTTTTTTTTTTAATTAATATATGCCTATTCCATTCCATTTTTCCTTCATTTCTGATTATTTTCAATATGAATCTCGGTATCCATCAAAAGAATCAAATACCTGAAATGAAAGAAAAAGAATTAGAAAATCGTAAGACTTGCCTTTCAATTATTTCAGATTGATTGAAATCAACACAAATAAAGCGAAGAACTAAAATTAAGATACTATATACATTACATATATTTAATTGATATCGACATGTATGAAGATACATATTGTAGATTCATCTATATTTAGCTTGTATCTTTATACATTACAATAATAGATATAGATAGTATGGTAGAAAGATTCATATTTTTTTTTCTACCATACTATCGAGTTTTATAGGATACTGCTGATTCTAGTCGATTCATTTTATTTAAGACGTGTAATTGGAATCCTTTTTTTCTTAAATCCTTGATAAAAAGTCAAGTTTCATTCAAATTAATCACTTTGACTGACAGTTTTTACGTATATTATAAGTAAAAAAGCGGTAGGAACTAGAATGAACAGCGCTGTAGCAATAAATGCGAGAATATTTACTTCCATAATTTCATTGTTTTTTTGACTTCGCAATAACTCGGGATTTAATCCCATAGAGATGATAAATTTGTCGCTTGTAAATTCAATGCGATGACTTACATTTCAATGACATCGAATCGGATCAATATCATGAATAACAATATCTAAGCTATCAAATCGATTCACCGTCGAGAATTGAATAGTATAACATAGGAAGATCTTTTATCCACACCGAATACAAAATTTGATTCCTGGCCCAATCAAAAGAATTCCTTTATTTATATATATTCTTTTCCACTCTTTCTTTTCGATAATCTACCGCCTTCCTTGTACAATCATCTGATGATGTATCATCTGACTGCTTTTCCACTTTCACCGTTTACAAATAGTTTACAAATAAACCCCAACAAAAAAATAGAAAGAAAAAAAAAAGGATATCCTTGGGAATGAGGGAACGAAATTCTGTCATTTGTATCCCCTTTCACAGAAAATGTAGGGATCAATTGATGTTTTTTTTTATTGTATCCGTCGGGACTGACGGGGCTCGAACCCGCAGCTTCCGCCTTGACAGGGCGGTGCTCTGACCAATTGAACTACAATCCCAGGGAAATAAAGAAAAGTGTACAGCATAGATATTCTTATGATTTCATTCAAGCTATTTTCTATTTTCATTTTAGATTCGAATCGACGTGTTGTAACAAACAAAGGCGCGAGTGATATATTGATATCTATACGGGTATGCGCTTTAGTGAGAGCAACGCGGATTACTAGTTACTAGTAATCCTTTCGTTATTGCCAAATCGATCGATAATCAATTTTAAAATAAAATGAAAAAAAAAAAGAGTCTTTTTTCTTTCTACTTTACTCTTTCTTTTCATTAAACTTTATACTTAATGATCCTGATATGAATCTAGATCGTTATCAAGGTCAGAATTTATGGGAACAAATAAATAGAACAAATAAAAAACAAATAGCGGTAGGGATGGATATATCAGAAAATTGGACTTTTTTTATTCTTCCCTAATTTTTTTTTTTGTTTGGCTTTTCTGGAAAACAAAATACAAAAAAATGGGCATTTTATGTTATGGCGGATCAGCGAATTAATTATTGGGCCGAGCTGGATTTGAACCAGCGTAGACATATTGCCAACGA